CAAGAGAATTTTTAATCAGAGCTTTCGATCTTTCTTTATCCTTCGTAGTAATAATATCTCGGGGTTTGCAACGATAACTTGGTATATCCACTATACGACCATTAACTAAAATGTGTCTATGGTTAACTAATTGTCTGGCTCCAGGAATGGTCGAAGCCATACCTAATCGAAAAAGTATGTTATCCAAACGCATCTCAAGCAGTTGTAGTAAAACCTGGCCGGTTGACCCTTTGGCTTTTCCAGCAATATGCACATATTTAAGTAATTGTCGCTCTGTAAGACCATAATGAAAACGCAATTTCTGTTTCTCTTCTAAACGAATACGATATTGCGATCTTTTTCCAGAGCGCAATTGGGTTTGAAGATCACTTCTGGGTCTGGGTCTTTTACTAGTGAGTCCCGGTAAAGCCCCCAGCCGGCGTATTTTTTTTAAACGAGGTCCTCGGTAACGGGACATATAAAGGCTCCTTTTTGATTCACTTTCCTTTAACAATGAAATCTAAATTCAGACTGAACTAAAGGGTCAGCAAAACAAAACTCAATCTACTGAAGTACTACAAAACAGAATAAAAGAAATTTTATCAATATTCGTATTTTTGTATATATAGGAAATTCAAGTTAAGACTAGGTTTTCCAATTTCTTCTGTAGAGATCTAATTGTTCTAGTAAACTTTTTTATTCATAGCTATAGCTGCAAGTTACCATGACATAATAGATTGGTGACCCGACATTTAGAGAAAGCGAAAGTAGAGATTTTCAATCATGGAAAGAAAAAGAGCCGGCTATCGGAATCGAACCGATGACCATCGCATTACAAATGCGATGCTCTAACCTCTGAGCTAAGCGGGCGGATATAAGAGCAATACAGGAAACTTCGGATCTTAGCTATTACCTAGCGATTTTTTTTTTTTTTTTTTTTTTTTTTTTTTCTTGATTCTTTCAATTTCTTCTCTTTTTTAGTTATTAGTTCTAGATTTTAGATTCTATTTAGAAAATAGAAAAGAAAACTCTTTAGATCTAGATAAATTTGATATCTAAATAGAAATCCAATTGCATATATATGAAAGAAAAAAAAAAAGAGGAAATTCAAATAAAAATATTCGATAGAATATTCAAAAAGAATTTACAATTGAAATATTCATAATAGTAAGAATTCAATTTTGAATTCTTACTATTATGAATATGAAATCAATACAATAAATCAAAAAGGATCTGAAATGAAATCTTCAATACTATATACTATTATGAAGAATTCATTTATTACCATTAGAATTGTATAATTCTAATCGTGGAACTAAAAAACAATGCTTTAAAACTTGAAATCAAAATTTCACGTAACGAAACTATCTATATCCTAATCTATATCCTAATAGAGAAATTAGAGAAAGAGTGAAAAGAGAATCATATTCTATTGATTTCTATTCAAATAATGGAAATAAATGACTAAAACTTCTAAAAAATTGGATTATAGAATTATACATAATAGGACGAAGAAGGAATATTGGCCGTTCCACTATTTTAAATAGTACTGTCAAAAGGAAGGATTAGGAAAGGCATAGATATATGTGGGATATATCTATCCATATTGAATTGTGGATACATTAATGATAGAATAGGGTTCATCCAAGAGAGATGAAATGATAGAATAGAGGGTTTCTTTGTGCATAAAAAGAAAATAGCAGCATACACTTTTTCAATATAGGAATCATTACCTAATGAATTCAACAGTGCCAAGATCAACGAAAGAGGTGGATGGAATTATAACTGGATCCTTGTCTTAAAGTCTCAAAGCAAAGGGGGATATGGCGAAATTGGTAGACGCTACGGACTTGATTGGATTGAGCCTTGGTATGGAAACCTGCTAAGTGGTAACTTCCAAATTCAGAGAAACCCTGGAACTAAAAATGGGCAATCCTGAGCCAAATCTTTTTGAAAAAAAAAATACAAAATTAGAATAAAAAGGGATAGGTGCAGAGACTCAATGGAAGCTGTTCTAACGAATGAAATTTACTACGTTAGATTAGTAGCTAAAATACTTCTATCAAAATAAAAGATTGAAATGACAGAAAGGATGACCTTATCTTATATACCTAATACGTATGTATACATACTTACATAGCAAGCGATTAATCACATTTCTTTCTTCTTTCTTTATATTACTATATATTACTATTATTTTATCTACTATTAGGATATGAGTATAGGATAAGGATATATAGAGAAACCCTCTATCTTATATTCTAATTTATATTCTATATTAATTAGAATGATAAACTATGAAAAGTTTGAATTCTAATTGAAGTTGAAAAAAGAATCAAATTCAAATATTCAGTGATCAAATGAGTCATTCCAGAGTTTGATATATTTTTTGAAGATGAATCGGACGAGAATAAAGAGAGAGTCCCATTTTACATGTCAATACCGACAACAATGAAATTTAGAGTAAGAGGAAAATCCGTCGAATTGAAAAATCGTGAGGGTTCAAGTCCCTCTATCCCCA